TAATAAACCAAAATCCCCTACACGATTAGTTACAAACGCTTTTTGACAAGCATTTGCCGCAGGAGGTCGTGTGAACCAAAACCCTATTAATAGATAGGAACACATTCCAACCAATTCCCAAAAAATATAAATTTGTATCAAATTTGAACTAGTAACTAATCCCAACATGGAAGTACTGAAAAAACTCATATAAGCAAAAAATCTCAAGTATCCTTGATCGTGAGCCATATAATTATCACTATAAATAAGAACCATAATTCCAACAGTAGTGATTAACATCAACATAATAGAAGTAAGTGGATCAATCAAGCAGCCAAATTCTAAAGAAAAATCATTATCGAGGGTCCAAGACCATACATATTGATAGATATAACTGCTATTTATTTGCTGAATAGACAGATTAATTGAAAAAATCATGACTATACTTAACAATAAAATACTTGGAAAAGCCCACATACGATGAAGATTTTTTGTTGCTGTCGGAAAAATAACAAGTCCCACTCCTATTAATATAGGAACTAGAAGTGGAATTAAAGGTAAAATACACGCATATTGATATGTCTGTTCCATAAAAAAAGGTTTTTAAAATTTTTAATTAATATTAACGGTTTCCAATTCACCCGACCTTACCTCTTTTGAAAGGAGTCAAGAAAAAATGAAAATATGTACTAACTTAAATAAAATTTTGGAATTTTTATTTCTTCTTACTTATTCGTTCTGAATTTCTGCTAAATACTTCAAATATTCAAATCAAGAAGTTACAATTGGTCAAATCATATGAAAGAAATAGATTAATTACGAATTTCCTTCCAATTTTCAAATTCAAGTCAAATTGGGCATATTTTTCCCGGATTTTACAAGTTATTAAAAATCAGATTTTTTTCTATTTTTAGAACTATTTTATGCTATTTTGCCATATTGTTCACCCATTTTATCTATTCTTTTCTATTTTTCTAAAAAAATATTTTCTAGAAAAGAAATACATAGTGAATCAGAAAAGCTCATATTTTTTTGAACAATAGATGTCTTTCACATCCAGCTATACCAATGAGTAATCTCTTAATTTTTATTTAAATGGCAGTTCCAAAAAAACGTACTTCTGCATCAAAAAAGCGTATTCGTAAAAATTTTTGGAAAAAGAAGGGGTATCGGGCAGCGTTAAAAGCATTTTCCTTAGGTAAATCTCTTTCTACCGGGAATTCAAACAGTTTTTTTGTGCGACAAACAAATAAACTAAGTAATAAAACATAACACGTTGGAATAATCTAAACCGGCCTGACTCAAAAGTGGAGTCATTTCACTTCAAAAACCAAATTCCCGAATTCCATTTCCTTCAACGAGGAATGGAATTCGTTCCGCTCTTATAGCATATGGAGAATAATAATTTTTCTGTTTACCTTACCCAATTCAAATTGGATAAATATGTGTAAATTTTGAATGATGTAAAATAGGTTTTTTTTTGTTCATTGATAAAACGACTTTTTGGTTTCACTTTTTGAAATCAAATAAATCAAAAACAGTTAATTAAAAAAAATGTTTTTGAGGGAGGGTTCTATTCCTTAATTCATAGTAGGATTTACAAGAGTTGAGTGGAGAAGAGTCTAAAATACAAAATAAAACAAAAATCCTAAACGAAACGAATGAACCTTCAAATACCTATTTGAACAAATTTTTATTCATCAATTTTAATCTTTCCTAAAAAATATTGCATTCAATTAAATTCGTAAATCTAGACGATTATTTATTCATAGGTTATTATGAGGTCAAGACAGGCCGCTATGGTGAAATCGGTAGACACGCTGCTCTTAGGAAGCAGTGCTAGAGCATCTCGGTTCGAGTCCGAGTGGCGGCATATTATCTCTTAAAAAAATAAAATGGATCCCATAATAAATTCAATTGCGAATTTCGATTTTATAATTAAGGAACTCTTTATTTTATGATATTTTCAACCTTAGAGCATATATTAACTCATATTTCTTTTTCGATCGTTTCAATTATAATTACAATTCATTTGATAACCTTTTTAGTCGATGAAATCGTAAAACTAGATGATTCATCCAAAACGGGCATGATAATGACTTTTTTCTGTATAACAGGATTATTAATTTCTCGTTGGATTTATTCGGGACATTTTCCACTAAGTGATTTATACGAATCGTTAATTTTTCTTTCATGGAGTTTTTCCTTTATTTATATAGTTTCATATTTCAAAAAAAACCAAAATATTCTAAGCACAATAATTGGCCCAAGTGCTATTTTTTCCCAGGGCTTTGCTACTTCAGGTCTTTTAACTGAAATACACGAATCGACAATCTTAGTACCCGCTCTTCAATCCGAGTGGCTAATAATGCACGTAAGTATGATGATATTAGGCTATGCGGCCCTTTTAGGTGGATCATTATTATCAGTATCACTTCTAGTCATTACAGTTAGAAAAAAGCTTTCTCTTTTTTCTACGAGTAATCATTTATTGAATTTAAATGAGTCATTTTTCCTTGGCGAAATTGAATACATGAATGAACAAAGGGGTTTTTTCCAAAAAACTTCTTTTTTTTTCGCAAGGAATTATTATAGATCACAGTTCATTCAAAAATTGGATTATTGGAGTTATCGAGTTATTAGTCTAGGATTTATCTTTTTAACCGTAGGAATTCTTTCTGGAGCAGTATGGGCTAACGAAGCATGGGGATCCTATTGGAGTTGGGACCCAAAGGAAACTTGGGCTTTTATTACTTGGATCATATTTTCAATTTATTTACATACTCGAACAAATATAAAACTGAAGGGTACAAATTCAGCAATTGTAGCGTCTATTGGATTTCTTATAATTTGGATATGCTATTTTGGAGTCAATCTATTAGGAATAGGACTACATAGTTATGGTTCATTTACATTAACATCTAATTGAATTCAAAAAAAGAAAAAGGGGGTTATTGCAAATAGTAATAAAAGGGTGTACAACGCAGATCAGATAAAAAAACTTTGTGTTAATTGGCGAGAGCCTGTCGAATCATATATGATTCGACAGGCTCTTTGTCATTGTACCATTTTACAACGAACGCTTTTGTAAATGATAAGATTTATCAATTATCTAAAAAAAGAATTAGATAGAATAACTTCAACCTTTTCAACTGATAGTGAAAGAACGAAATCGGGGTACATACCAATACCGAGTACGGGTAAAAAAATAGAAACCGAAAGAAATAGCTCTCGCGGCCCAGAATCAAAAAAATAAGAGTCTGGGCCATTAAACATCTTGTATCCATAAAACATCTGTCGTAACATAGATAATAAATAAATAGGAGTTAATATCATTCCAATTGCCATTACAAAAGTAATTGGGAGTTTTGTCATTAAAAGATATTTTGGACTAGTAATTAGTCCAAAAAAAACTATTAATTCAGCAACAAAACCACTCATGCCAGGTAATGCAAGAGAGGCCATCGAAAAGCTACTGAACATCGTGAATATTTTTGGCATTGGAATACCTATTCCGCCCATTTCGTCAAGATAAACAAGACGTATTCTATCATAAGTTGTTCCGGCCAAGAAAAAAAGCGCCGCGCCAATAAATCCATGAGAGATTATTTGTAAAAGGGCTCCGTTGAGACCCATATCTGTGATAGAACCAATTCCTATAATTATGAAACCCATATGAGATACAGAGGAATAGGCTATTCTTTTTTTTAAATTCCGTTGGCCGAGAGATGTTGAAGCCGCATAGATTATTTGCATTGCGCCTACTACCATTAACCAAGGGGAAAATATAGAATGAGCATGAGGAAATAATTCCATATTGATCCGAACTAATCCATACGCTCCCATTTTTAATAAGATTCCGGCTAGAAGCATACAAGTACTATAATGTGCTTCTCCATGGGTATCGGGTAACCATATATGTAGGGGTATGATTGGCAATTTGACAGCAAAAGCAAGAAAAAATCCAATATAAAATAGTATTTCCAAGTTCACAGGATAGGGCCGGTTGGCTAATATTTCAAAATTTAATGTTGGTTCAGTAGAACCATATAAACCGATACCCAGAACTCCCATTAAAAGAAAAACAGAACCCCCCGCCGTGTACAAAATAAATTTTGTAGCTGAGTACAGACGTTTTTTTCCTCCCCACATCGATACAAGTAGATAAACGGGAATTAATTCTAACTCCCACATGAGGAAAAAAAGTAAAAGATCTCTAGAAGAAAATAATCCTATTTGCCCACTGTACATCGCTAACATCAGGAAATGAAATAATCGCGAATCCCGAGTAACCGGCCAAGCCGCTAAAGTAGCTAAAGTGGTGATGAATCCCGTCAGTAAAATGGGTCCTATAGAGAGTCCGTCTATTCCTAATCTCCAATGGAAATCCAAAAAATGGATCCATTTATAATCCTCCATTAGTTGAATTAGTGGATCATCCGATTGAAAATGATAGCAGAATGCATAAGTCGTTAGAAGAAGTTCTAATATACACATACATATAGTATACCAGCGTATTACTCTATTTCCCCTGTGTGGAAGAAAAAAAATGAAGCAACCCGCAAATATTGGTAAAACTACAATTATTGTTAAGCAAGGAAAATGGTTCGTGGTAAAGACAAGATACACTTGGGCCAGAAAAATCCGTGCTCAAAATCAAATTGAATTGAGCACGGATTTTTTCGATAAAAAAAAAAAATGGATTCAAGTAGATTTTTATGGAATGTATCAATAAGCTAGACCGATACTGCGAGTTGTTTCATGCCATAAATAAACACGAACGCTCAAAAAATCCGTTGGACAGGCGGATTCACATCTCTTACAACCAACACAGTCCTCGGTCCTTGGAGCAGAGGCGATTTGTTTAGCTTTACATCCGTCCCAGGGTATCATTTCTAATACATCCGTGGGACACGCCCGGACACATTGAGTACATCCTATACATGTATCATAAATCTTTACTGAATGTGACATTGGATCTATACGTTTTTGAACGCCATAAATTTTCGGTCTAGTAAACT